AAGCGGAAACCAAAGCTCTCATTTTCTGTTGAGTAATAGTTCGAGTAAGTCTTGAATGAGCTCCTCGAAAGCTTGATGCAAATAAACGAATTTTTGTTCGGCGTCTCCGAGCTGTATATCCTCGTCTAACTCTGGTCATTTAATCAAATTAAACTTTGATGAATAACTAATTGATTTCTGTTCGTTCAGTCATTCTTTTTCCCCGGTTCAATTAATAGCAAAACTGATTATTCCGATATATAAAATAAAAATTCCAATGGCTTTTGCTACTATAACCTTCCCAACCACAATTTTTTATTTTATTTCTTTCAGTCAGGTATTTCGCTTGTGGAAATAAGAAATTAGACCAATCAATAATAAAAAAAATTGTATTGTAAAGTACAAAATTTATAAATTATTAAAAAAAAAAAAATAGTGGATTCCTTCGTTTCTATGGTTACTTCTTAAACGGCGAGGTCCTCTCTATACACCGGAGCTCTTTCTCCCATTCCATTTAATCAATGTTTTTGGTAACTTGTACAGTTCGCACTTTTTGGCTCTACCCATGAATTATACAGTAATAGGTCTTTTCACAATGAGAGCTATCCATACAGTGACGGCATTTAATTATGAAAGTTGGCTAGGTAGCTGACCCTGTTAGTCCGTTATTTCAAGAATAGGAGCATAATTGTTTTGCTTCTTAAATATCGTTTCCCCGCTTAATGGATAACCTTTTGCTACCAATGGAGAATTTATTTTCATCTCAAATCGAGGTGATTGGATTTGCACCAACAGAAACCATAAAATTCATACACAATCAATAGAGGCAAGGTATATGATACATCTTTTTTTTAGTTTTATTTAGATAGTAGACACTATTCTTCCATTTTTCCATTCTATCTATTCATCGGTACTAGTCATTGATACTGGAACAATTGTATCATTTGTTCGAGCTCATGATCTAAACGAGTCGCACATACACCCTAGTACATGTTCCTCGACGCTGAGGGCATCCTCGAAGAGCGGGGGATTTCGTGACATTTCTGATTGGCTGTCTTGCATTTCTAATAAGTTGTTTAATAGTTGGCATGTTGAATCGTATATATATGATGGGATTATAATAGGCTGGTTTAGATCGATCTTAACCTGATGATTATGAATTTTTTCCCTTCAATTGAATGAATGTTTGACTTGAGTAAAATAAAAATATTCAATATCAAATCGCGGAAAATTCAAATTACGGTTTTAAATGGAATCATGTATTTACACGGGATCCCCAGCATTTTCGACCGCTACAAGATCAATAATGCCGTAAGCTTCGGCTTCTGTTGCTGACATAAAAACATCCCTTTCCATGTCTTCGGATACAACCCATAAAGGGTTGCCCGTTCTTTGTACATAAACCCTTGTGAGGGTTTCGCGAAGTTTCAGTAGTTCTTCTGCTTCCAGGAGGAATTCCCCTGCCTGTGCCTCATAAAAAGAACTAGCAGGTTGGTGAATCATAACCCTGATTATATAACATCCATCATGAGCGGCTCCTCTATCTCACACGATTGGTCGAAGGAATAAAAATAACAATAAGAAAAAGATAGAATTGAACAACCGTACAGGCATCTTTTGTACATTGCATACGGCTCCGCAATGGAATTGACCTTTCCCTTCCGTCCGCCAAGGAAAGGGACAAAAAAGGTACTAGAAACAAATAGAGTCCATCCGATCCAGATCGTTGAATGATCCATTTACCATCCTTCCTTTCGTAGAAGTCAAAAATACTATGATGGTTCTGTTGCTTTATATATTTCTTATTTATCTCGTCTTTAATTTAGCAATCCCAAGGTTTTTCTGACCCGATCAGAAAAAAGATCTTTTTTTTTTTTTTCTTTTTTATAACATTAATATCAGAAAGGCACTTCTGGTGTGTAAGAAAAATGGTTTGTGACGCTGAAACAGACCTCCGACGCATAAGATCAAATCGGAAATAACCTTTGTTTCATACTACTATTTCGATATATAATTTCATGTTATGAAAAAACAAAAAAGGTTTGTTCATATCGAACTTAAAATGCCATGCTATTATTACTTATAATTCATGTTCTATATGGCGAAGACATAGTCTTTTTTTTTTTTCAAATAAAAAACTCATTGGCGCCAAGCGTGAGGGAATGCTAGACGTTTGGTAATTTCTCCTCCGACCAGAATGAAAGATCCCATTGAAGCGGCTAATCCCATGCATATTGTATGCACCTCAGGTGGCACAAATTGCATAGTATCATAAATAGCTATTCCTGGTATTACCCATCCCCCGGGGGAGTTTATAAACAAATAAAGATCCTTAGTATCGCTCTCTATACTAAGATAGACCATAAGACCAACAAGTTGATTCGAGATCTCGCTATCAACCTCTTGTCCTAAAAAAAGTAATCTTTCTCGATAAAGTCGGTTGATTAGGACAAAATTGTATCCTTTAGTAACCGTACATGCACCTTTGGGTGCATACGGTTCAAAAAAGCGAAAATAAAATCAATGTATCGATTCCAGTTCTATTTCTTTTTTTTTTTTTACAAGGGTTTTTCTCTAATGAAAGGACTTTTTCTTATATTATTCATTCTTTTTTTTTCAATAAACTTCATAAGTTTTTGCTTCCTTCCCTAGAAAACCCTATCTAAAAAAAAAAAAAAAAAGAATTCAAAAAACTTATTATATTATTATTGAACTAACCTCTCATTGATGTATTGTTTCATCGAGATTCAAATCACGATGTCATTTTCTTGTTCCTAAATGGGCCCATTTCATTCTTTTAGGTTCATGTTCTACTCCGGGTAAATATCTATCCGAATTATATTTGCACATATAGGGCAAATTATGTCAGTGCCACTTTTTCTACGATTTTTTTCAATTCTTTTCATACCTTCCGCCAAACTATTTGATATTTTTATTATACTATTCCGTTGATTGGTAGTTTGAGATAACCCCTAGGGGATAAAAATCCTTTATGATACAAGTGGTAATGGTACCTATATTACCAATTTGGTATTTTCTGAACGGAGCCTTAATATTTCATTTTATTGGTACAAGCCAACCATAAATTCTTCTAATTTAGATTATTGATCTTTAAAAAAAATGTGATTTAATTGTACTTCGCGCTCCGAGTTTTTGAAGGTTCAATTAATCTTTCTTGGGCGAAACAGAGGATATCTCGATCGGGAGAGAGAACGGGTAAATCCCATATGACCCAATATGTCTGACAAGTCGCACTATATGTCAATCCAAATTGCTTCTTCCTCTCCAGGACTCCGAAAAGGTACTTTTGGAACACCAATGGGCATTAAATAAAAAAAAAAGAAATTAAAGTACTATATTTTACTTTGATGTGGAAACGTAACAATGAATTTATTATTTTGTCCTCATAATTTTAATTTCTGTTTCTCCTATTTTATACATAGATTGGGGGGTTCATACAGAAATCGGGAATGAATAAAATAAAGAAAAATTCTTATGAGGGGATCGTTCGAATAATCAACAAGTGTTTATGCATTCGTTTTCCAAAAATGAAATAAATTCCCCATTGCGTATTGTTACTTATCGGGTATAGAATAGATCTGCTTCTCTTTGTTCCTACGAACAGAAATTTTCTATTATTTCCAATGTAACGGAATAAATATGAACCCTTGTTCATAGATAATCTACCGAAAAAGGTTAGGTACATAGTATATATATTTTTGTTTTTTAGTCCAATGCGATAAAGTTACATAGTGTCTATTTATCTTTGATAAAGGGGTATTTCCATGGGTTTGCCTTGGTATCGTGTTCATACCGTTGTATTGAATGATCCCGGTCGGTTACTTTCTGTCCACATAATGCATACAGCTTTAGTTTCTGGTTGGGCCGGCTCAATGGCTCTATACGAATTAGCGGTTTTTGATCCTTCTGACCCCGTTCTTGATCCAATGTGGAGACAGGGTATGTTCGTTATACCCTTCATGACTCGTTTAGGAATAACCAATTCATGGGGTGGTTGGAGTATTACAGGGGGAACTATAACGAATCCGGGTCTTTGGAGTTACGAAGGTGTGGCAGGTGCACATATTGTGTTTTCCGGCTTGTGCTTCCTGGCGGCTATCTGGCATTGGGTGTATTGGGACCTAGAAATATTCTGCGATGAGCGTACGGGAAAACCCTCTTTGGATTTGCCCAAGATTTTTGGAATTCATTTATTTCTTTCAGGGGTAGCTTGTTTTGGTTTTGGTGCATTTCACGTAACAGGCTTGTATGGTCCTGGAATATGGGTGTCCGATCCTTATGGACTAACTGGAAAAGTCCAACCTGTAAATCCAGCGTGGGGCGCGGAAGGTTTTGATCCTTTTGTTCCAGGAGGCATAGCTTCTCATCATATTGCAGCGGGGACATTAGGCATATTAGCAGGTCTATTCCATCTTAGCGTCCGCCCGCCTCAACGTCTATACAAAGGATTACGTATGGGAAATATTGAAACTGTCCTTTCCAGTAGTATTGCTGCTGTATTTTTTGCAGCTTTCGTTGTTGCCGGAACTATGTGGTATGGTTCAGCAACTACCCCGATTGAATTATTTGGCCCCACTCGTTATCAGTGGGATCAGGGATATTTTCAGCAAGAAATATATCGAAGAGTTGGTGCTGGACTAGCTGAAAATCTGAGTTTATCGGAAGCTTGGTCGAAAATTCCCGAAAAATTAGCTTTTTATGATTACATTGGTAATAATCCGGCAAAGGGAGGATTGTTCAGAGCGGGCTCAATGGACAGTGGGGATGGAATAGCTGTTGGGTGGTTAGGACACCCTATCTTTAGAGATAAAGAAGGACACGAGCTTTTTGTACGTCGTATGCCTACTTTTTTTGAAACATTTCCAGTAGTTTTGGTAGATGGAGATGGAATTGTGAGAGCCGATGTTCCTTTTAGAAGGGCAGAATCAAAGTATAGTGTCGAACAAGTAGGTGTAACTGTTGAATTCTACGGTGGCGAACTTAATGGAGTTAGTTACAGTGATCCAGCTACTGTGAAAAAATATGCTAGACGCGCCCAGTTGGGGGAAATTTTTGAATTGGATCGGGCTACTTTGAAATCCGACGGTGTTTTTCGTAGCAGTCCCAGGGGTTGGTTCACTTTCGGGCATGCTTCATTTGCTTTGCTTTTCTTTTTCGGACACATTTGGCATGGCGCTAGAACCTTGTTCCGGGATGTTTTTGCTGGTATTGATCCAGATTTGGATGCTCAAGTGGAATTTGGAACATTCCAAAAAATTGGAGATCCAACCACAAGGAGACAGACAGTCTGATACAACATTACTCTGGTATTTTTCGCCTACATTTGAATTTTCTTTTTTTTACATGGGATAGGGGACAGAGAAATCGTGACTTGAATCACGGCTTTTTCTTTAACCCTTTCCCTTTCTTTATCTGATTGATAAATGATCCAAAACAAAATAAATAGATTTGGAAGCTATAATTGTAAACCACGATCGAATCTATGGAAGCATTGGTTTATACATTCCTGTTAGTCTCTACTCTAGGGATAATTTTTTTCGCTATCTTTTTTCGAGAACCCCCTAAGGTTCCGACTAAAAAATGAAATGATTTTTCATTATCTCAATTGAAGTAATGAACCTCCCAATATGCCATATTGGGAGGTTCATTACTTCGACTAGTCCCCGTGTTCCTCGAATGGGTCTCTTAGTTGTTGAGAGGGTTGCCCAAAAGCAGTATATAAGGCGTACCCAGTAAAGCTTACAAGTAAACCAGATATGGAGATGGCGACTAAGGTTGCTGTTTCCATTATTCGATTTCAAGATCGCGAAAGGTCTACAATAAGATAGTTTATTTACAACTACAACGGAATGGTATACAAAGTCAACAGATCTCAACCGATTAAATAGTATTTATGGCTACACAAACTGTTGAGGGTAGTTCTAGATCTGGGCCAAGACGAACTCTTGTAGGGGATTTATTGAAACCGTTGAATTCGGAATATGGTAAAGTAGCTCCGGGCTGGGGTACTACTCCTCTCATGGGAGTCGCAATGGCTCTATTTGCGGTATTCCTATCTATTATTTTGGAGATTTATAATTCTTCCGTTCTATTGGATGGAATTTCAGTGAGTTAGGTTCATAGGAGCAATGAAGTACTAGTAAAAAAAAAAAAACAACTTAGGACTCGGATTTCGAGCCTATTTTTGTAGTTCGACCGTGAAATTCCTTTGTTTCGGTATTTCATTTCCGGAATATGAGTGTGTGACTTGTTATAATTGATCCTATGGATATACAGAAAGTGGATCTGTCATCTCGATAGAGATGATTCCACCCCGTCGGATATTTATATTTATTCTAGTTTCCGGAGCACGAAATATATCGAATAGATCAAGAAAAGAAATATTTGGACTATGATTCATACCTATTATTAAAACCTCGTAACCGGACTCAAAAAAAAAAATGAAAAAAGTTATAAATCAAACAATTTTTATTTTTTCAGAATTATGTACTTTGACGAAAGTACAACTATTTCTCTGGATTTTGTTGAGTCACTACATCTATTCATTAAATAAGTGATGATCAAATGGTTCTTACTCAGAGAACCTTTGAGTTTTAATTTTGTTTAGGGACTTATTGATGAATCATCGTGGTTCTAGTATGAATCTGAGGTTTCAATTGATTCATAGGGTCTCAACAAGAGAATTCCTATCAAAAGTAAAACAATAGTCAATTTTCATTACGCAAAAAAACTTTAAAAAATACTAAATAGGGAAGAGAAGATTCAAGAGGCCTGTAATAATCAATATAAAAAAGAAAGATGGATGAGCTAACTTGATTTTTTTTAGCATTATCATCACAAAGAACAGATTTCGGATTTTTATTTCTTTTGAGCCTCGGGGTAGATTGAATCGAGTGACTAAAAAGTTTAAAAAATTCTATTACATATTCGTTTAAACAGTATTTGTATGTTTTTGCTTGAGCCGTACGAGATTAAATTCTCATATACGGTTCTCGGGGGGGGGGGGGGGGAATTCCCCCTGGTTACCTATCTCAATAAAGTATATGACTGGTTCGAAGAGCGTCTCGAGATTCAGGCGATTGCAGATGATATAACTAGCAAATACGTTCCTCCTCACGTCAACATATTTTATTGTTTAGGGGGGATCACACTTACTTGTTTTTTAGTACAAGTAGCTACGGGGTTTGCTATGACTTTTTACTATCGACCAACTGTTACAGAGGCCTTTTCCTCTGTTCAATACATAATGACTGAGGCCAACTTTGGCTGGTTAATCCGATCAGTTCATCGATGGTCAGCAAGTATGATGGTTCTAATGATGATTTTGCACGTATTTCGTGTGTATCTCACAGGCGGATTTAAAAAACCTCGCGAATTAACTTGGGTTACGGGTGTAGTTCTCGCTGTATTGACTGCATCTTTTGGCGTAACTGGTTATTCCTTACCTTGGGACCAAATTGGTTATTGGGCAGTAAAAATTGTGACAGGCGTACCTGAAGCTATTCCTGTAATAGGATCGCCTTTGGTAGAGTTATTACGCGGAAGTGCTAGTGTGGGTCAATCCACTTTGACTCGTTTTTATAGTTTACACACTTTTGTATTGCCTCTTCTTACTGCTGTATTTATGTTAATGCACTTCTCAATGATACGTAAGCAAGGTATTTCAGGTCCTTTATAAACTAAAGAAGACAGATCATAGATATTTGTAATCGATCCTATATTATTTCGGAAAGGAACAATAGTATCTCATTGCTACAAATATGGATTATTGAAAAAAATAAGACATGTTATTTGGATATTTCTCTTCAACTCCAAAGTATTCTTTATTTGATACTTTGATATGAATAGTTGAAGTGGATCCTCCGAAGAGAAGATGGATTATGGGAGTGTGTGACTTGAACTATTGATTGGGCCATGCGGATATATGATTTTATCCGCCACATTGGAATTCACAACCAAACGTGTCTCCGCATCCAATCACCGCGCGAGTTCCCTTACGTAGCGGAAGATAGGCTGGTTCGCTTGAGGAGAATCTTTTCCATGATTATACCCGAATCCATGTCATGCATGGACAGGCTCCGTAAGATCCTGTAAAATAGATGATGTGGCATAATCTGGATTATGTTTTATCTATTCTACTTACTTATTTATAGTTTATAGTATGGAAATGCATCCATTTCCTTTGCATCCGTCCAGATCCATGATACTATCGGAGTGAAATAAGGGATCTAAGGAAGAACAGAGGTTAAACTGTATTAGTAACAAGTAAATTCTTTGTATTTATAAGAAGACTCACGATATTGTGAGAATAAATACCAATCACAAGATATGAGATAATCCAAAAAGCACTTGATCATGATCAAATTTTAAGCCTACTTGGATATTGAGCATTTACCTCTAAGAACTTAATTCTTGCCAATGAATAGTTGCAACTCCGGAAAGTGGGGTTCGATAAATATTTTCTTACATAGAGTCACTATATATGTGTAGATATGGATGAAATATAGATTTGATATAGATCTACTTCTGTCATTCCTTTGATTTGATTCTTGCTCGAGCCGGATGATGAAAAATTATCATGTCCGGTTCCTTCGGGGGGTGGAAACATAAGAATTCACCTATCCCAATAACAAAGAAACCTGACTTGAATGATCCTGTATTAAGAGCTAAATTGGCTAAAGGGATGGGACATAATTATTATGGAGAACCCGCATGGCCCAATGATCTTTTATATATTTTTCCAGTAGTTATTTTGGGTACTATAGCATGTAGCGTAGGCTTAGCGGTCCTAGAACCCTCAATGATTGGTGAACCGGCGGATCCATTTGCAACTCCTTTGGAAATATTACCCGAATGGTACTTCTTTCCCGTATTTCAAATACTTCGCACAGTACCAAATAAGTTGTTGGGTGTTCTTTTAATGGTTTCAGTACCTGCGGGATTATTAACAGTACCCTTTTTGGAGAATGTCAATAAATTCCAAAATCCATTTCGTCGTCCAGTAGCTACAACAGTCTTTTTGACCGGTACCGCAGTAGCTCTTTGGTTAGGTATTGGAGCAACATTACCTATTGATAAATCCCTGACTTTAGGTCTTTTTTAAATTGATTCAACCGTAAAATACTGCGCGTAGGTATCTAGGGAATAGTCGATTCAAACTGAATCCTCCCTAGATACATTATTTTTAATCTTTCTCAATACGGATTGTGCTTAAGATTAAAAAATTTCTTATCTTATATATAAATAATCTTTATCTTATATATAATCTTATATAATCTTATATATAATCTTATATAATCTTATATATAATCTTATATATAATATTATATTTATTTATATTTATTTAATTTATTATATTTATTTAATTTAATAAATAAACTTTATATTTTAATATATAAATATAATTTAATTTTAATATATAAATATAAACTTTTTTTTTATAAAATTTATAAAATAGAGAAAAAAGATGAAGTAATTGTGATAGATTTAAAATGAAAACTTAGTCTTAGGTAAATTAATTGTGAAATGCTTCTGTAGAATGTCCACTATCTGTTTTACATCTTCTATCCGAAAATATTCAATTTTCATAAGATCTTCTTGACTGTTACTCAAAAGGTCCAATAATGTATGTATATTGGACCTTTTGAGACAATTATAGGTCCTGGAAGGCAATTCTGATTGGTCAATAAAAATACATTTCAATGCAATTTCTTTTTTGTTTTTCTTTAGATTAGCTAATCTATCATGAAAGGTAAAAGGGGGTAAAGTAAATCTGCTTTTCTTTTCTTCGAAATTAATGTCCCTTTCCTCTGCATGTAGAAAAGGGATAAAAAAATCAATCAAATTACGAGAAGCTTCATGGAGTGCTTCTTTAGGAGTTAAACTTCCATTTGTCCATATTTCTAGAAAAAGGATCTCTTGTTTTTCATTTCCATTCCCATAAGAATAAATACTATGATTCGCATTTCGAACAGGCATGGATACAGCATCTATAGGACAACTTCCATCTTGAGAGTTATTTGTGGGTCTCATACGATATCCACGATCTCTTTGGATTTGTAATCCAATACACAAATCCAGAGGCTCTGTTAGGGTAGCTATATGCTGTGTAGTGTCAACTATTTCTACAGAGGGTGGTAGGATAATATCTTGAGCTCTTATGTATCCGGGGCCTTTGACGCAAATGGATGCGTCTCGAGTGCCATATAGATTACTTCTCAATACAATTTCTTTCAAATTCATTAAAATTTCATGTACTGATTCTTCAACACCCACTATCGTAGAATATTCATGTGGTACTTTTTCAGATTTTGCACGTGTTATACATGTTCCCTCTATTTCTTCAAGTAAAGTCCGTCGCATAGCGATACCTATGGTATCGGCTTGACCTTTCATAAGCGGGGACAGAACGAAACGCCCATAATAAAGACGCTTACTGTCTATTCTTGATTCAACACACTTCCACTGTAGTGTTCGAGTGGATCCTGCTATTTCCTCTCGAACCATAATAATATATTATTGTTATTTGATTAGATTATTGAATCATTTATTTCTCTTGAAATTAGTTCAATTCTTATTTCTATACACGTCTTTTTTTAGGGGGTCTACATCCATTATGTGGCATAGGAGTTACATCACGTACGAAACTTAATAGTATACCACTTCGACGAATAGCTCGTAATGCTGCATCTCGTCCCGGACCAGGACCTTTTATCATGACTTCTGCGCGTTGCATACCTTGATCCACTACTGTACGAATAGCATTCGCCGCGGCGGCTTGGGCAGCAAAAGGTGTTCCTCTTTTTGCGCCTTTGAATCCAGAAGTACCCGCGGAGGACCAAGAAACCACCCGCCCTCGTACATCTGTAACAGTTACAATGGTATTGTTGAAACTCGCTTGAACATGAATAATTCCTTTTGGAATTCTACGTCCACTCTTACGCAAACCGATACGTCCATTTCTGCGTGAACTAATTCTTGGTATAGGTTTTGTCATATTTTATCATCTCATAAATATGAGTCAGAAATATACGGAGATATCCATTTCATGTTAAAACAGATTCTTTTTTTTACATTGATCCTTCCTTTAGAAAAAAAAAAAGCTCAAAAGATTATCCTTGTCTCTGTTTATGTCTTGGATTAGAACAAATCACTATAATTCGTCCGCGCCTACGGATCAGTCGACATTTTTCACAAATTTTACGAACGGAAGCCCTTATTTTCATATTTACGATTCCTTACCTTAATTCTGAATCTATTCAATCTATTCTTTGAAGTAAAAAAAGTTTCCTTAATTTTTGAACCGCGAACCCCCACGAATGAAATAAAAAAATCCCCGAATCGTTCAAATCTTCCTTGCAAAGTCTATAAATTATACATTCCTTGCCGGTTGAACCATAACTACTTACTTCGATTTTGACTCTATCTCCTGGTAGTATCCGGATAAACGTCGATCCTCCCCGAAGCACATAACCTGTAATTAGATTTTAATTGTCTAAAGGGACACGGAACAGACGATTGAGAAGTGATTCGGTAATTAAACCCTCATGAATCCGTTTTTGTTTTTTTTTTTTTATTCCGGGCAAGCCTCCCTTGAAGTATCAATTAATGAGGGAGCAGTCATATAACTCACCTTTCCTCCCTTTTTCTTTTCACAACCTAGAAGTTAGAGATCAAATTTTTATGCCCTAGGAAAAGAATCACCATATATAACACAAAATTTCTCCCCCAACTCCTTCTAAGCGAGCTTCTCGATCTGTCATTATACCTCGAGAAGTAGAAAGAATAGCAATCCCCATTCCGCCTAAAATCCTAGGAATTCGTTGGTAGTTGGAATAGATTCGTAGACCTGGTCGGCTGATACGCTTTAAAATTGTTTTATATATTCTTTCCCTAGTTCTTTTATGTCGCAGGGTTGAAACTAAGAAATTTTTATTACTTTCTCGATGTTTTCTAACGTTTTCAATAAAACCCTCTCGCAGAAGTATTTTAACAATGTTTTCGGTGACATTTGTGGATGCTATTCGAACCGTTCCTTTTTTTTTCATGTCAGCATTTCTTATAGAAGTTATTATTTCGGCAATAGTGTCCCTACCCATAATGAACTATAATTATAGTTGCCTCCAAATTTTGATATAATCAACGTGTTTATTTTTTTTTTTTTTTTTATGAATTCATAAAAAAGTATATGCTTGAGACACAATCTACTAATTTATCTATTTCAGATATTCTACTATATCAATCAAAATTCTATCTACTAATATTTATAATACTTCAGGAGCTAATGAGACGATTTTTGTGAAATTGAATTCTCTCAATTCCCTGGCAATTGCACCAAAAACTCGAGTCCCTTTTGGATTTCCTTCTTGATCAATGACAACTGCAGCATTGTCATCATATCGTATTCTCATACCGTTTTCACGCTTGAGTTCTTTACATGTACGTACAATTACAGCTCTAATAACTTCTGATCTTTCGAGCGGCATATTTGGCACTGCTTCTTTGATTACAGCAACAATAACGTCACCAATATGAGCATACCGGCGATTACTAGTTCCTAAAATTCGAATACACATCAATTCTCGAGCCCCGCTATTATCCGCTACATTTAAAAGGGTCTGAGGTTGAATCATATCATTTTTTATCTGCTCTTTTAATGCAAAGGATGAAGAAAGAAAAGAAATATTATCTGTCCAGAAAAAACCGCAATTGTATTTTTTCATTCATTCCTAATGCCCTTTTCTTTTGTTCTACATCTCTATCCCGCAATAATAAATTGAGTTCGTATAGGCATTTTGCACGCAGCTATTTCAATAGCTGCTCTGGCCACAGTTTCAGATACTCCGCCCATTTCATAAAGTATTCGACCCGGTTTAACAACAGATACCCAAAATTCGGGAGACCCTTTCCCCGAACCCATACGGGTTTCTGTAGGTCTTACTGTAACAGGTTTGTCGGGAAATATACGTACCCATATTTTTCCCCCACGACGTGCATATCGGGTCATTGCTCTTCGCCCCGCTTCTATTTGTCTAGCTGTGATCCAAGCGGGTTCAAGTGCCTGAAGAGCGTATCTTCCAAAACAAATATGATTGCCTCTATAAGACATTCCTTTCATTCTCCCTCTATGTTGTTTACGGAATCTGGTTCTTTTGGGGTTATAGTTGATGGTTGTTTACCGCTTCCATCTCTACTGCAGAACCGGACATGAGAGTTTCTTCTCATCCGGCTCCTCGCGAAAGAAGAAACAATTCAATATAATTCAATATAAAGGATTCAATAATATTACAGATATACATGTATTTTATTAATAATACAATACACTAATAAATAAATTGGATTTATTTTATTGATATTACATAGGAAAGCTGCATGCAAGATATATTTATCTTTAGCCACAAGATATATATTTCACAAGATAATTTCTATTTTTTCACAAGATAATTTCTATTTCTATTAATATAATATAATTATATTAATTATATTATATTAATTATATATATTTATATTTATTTATATTATATTAATTATATTTATATATTAATTATATTATATATATTTATATTATTTTTAATATTATTTTTATATTATTTTTTTATATTTATTATTTATTTTAATTTAAATCTTTTCTAAAAAAAAAAAATTTAATCCAAAAAATGTTTCGCGGGCGAATATTGACTCTTTTCTGCTTCATTTGTAGGGTCAACCCATGACTGTTTCAGAAAATTTTAATTAATAGGTTCCTGGTCCGTTCCGCCATCCCACCCAATGAATCATTAGGATTCGTTTTCAATAGAATCCTATGCAGTCACGGGTTCCGTCGTTCCCATGGCTTCTCCGTCAATGATTAGGCCTGAACTCGACAATGGAGCTCCCAACAAAATGCGTTTACAAGTTAATCTCCTCAGTTTCTATTAACTGGGGGCTCTTTACTTTTTCAGTATTGATGCTTTATCACACTGCCTTTTATAAAAAAAATGATTAATAAACCATACATATTGGAATCATATATCGTTGATATTTTTTTCTTTCTACCTATCGCCTTTCCATTTAATTTATCTACATCTCCTTTTTATTCACAACCCGGAATACAATTTATTTTTTTGGAAAAATTTGCAGTTGCTACAACTATATGATCGATACCTCATATAGTGACTGTTTGGGGGATCTCGACAATACGAAGCCATAAGTTGGTTATTAGTTTCTATAGTTACTAGTTCATAATAGTGGTCAGTCTATTTTTTTTTTTTTATACTGACTCTAAAGAAAAACCAAGACAACGAGTCACACACTAAGCATAGCAATTCTACCAAAAATGTAAATCAAATTTTTATTCATCCCTATAGAATTAAAAGAATTAAGCTCATATTTGATTCAACAAACAGGAGGAAAATGAAACAGTTTTTCATTTATTGTTCTATCACTGGATAGAATAATAACATAAATAAAGGTCCATTATTTTCCGTCTACAAATATCCAAATTTTGATGCCTAATACTCCATAGATAGTTCGAACTGTATAGGAACAATAATCAATTTTAGCGCGAATGGTTTGTAGGGGAACCCTACCTTCTCTGATCCATTCGACACGTGCAATTTCTTTTCCGTCGATACGCCCTGCAATTTGTATTTGAATTCCTTTTGTATCTGTTTGCTCAGTTAATTCAATAGCTTTTTTCATTGCTTTTCGAAACGAAACTCTGTTTTTTAACTGTAAAGCTATGTATTCTGCCAGAATATTAGGTTGTCCATAAGGTTTTTCAACTCTTGTGATAGCAATGTTGAGTCTCCGGTTTACAGAATTCAACTCTTTTTGTACATTTGTTTGTAATTCTTCGATTCCTCGCCTTTGACCCTCTATTAATAAATTCGGGAATCCAATATGGATTATGACCTGAATAAGATCGATTCTTTTTTGAATTTCTATACGCGCAATTCCTTCGAAACCCGAGGATATTCTCATATTTTTTTGTACATAATTCTTGATACAATCTCGTATTTT